CATTGTTATTTGTTACTCCTAAATTTTAATTTTTAATCTACTCCTTCGAAGAAAAGAAAATAAGTCTCTTCAAATTTTGAACCTCCGATGGTATCCGAACGAGAAGAATGTTGAAAGGTCACTACGAACCCGAAACATACCAAAGTGATTCAGTAATTAAACCTTCATGAATCCATTTTTTTTTTGTTCTTTCATTCCAGGTAACCCCTTTAATTATCAACTCATGGAGTAGGAGTGATATTAGACAACCCTTCTCCTCTCAAAAAAAAAAGAATAGGAAGTTTTCCTACGGATGCAATTCGTAGATCATAAAGATCACCATATATATAACAAAATTTCTCCCCCGATTCCTTCTAGTCGAGCCTCTCGGTCTGTCATTATACCTCGAGAAGTCGAAAGAATTACAATACCCATCCCTCCTAAAATCCTAGGAATTCGTTGATGGTTGGAATAGATTCGTAGGCCGGGTCGGCTGATACGTTTTAAAACAGTTCTATATGGCCCTTTTCTATTCCTTCTATGTCGCAGAGTTGAAACCAAGAAATATTTCTTGCTTACTCGATGTTTTCTCACATTTTCGATAAAGCCTTCGCGTAGAAGTATTTTAACAATGTTTTCAGTGATATTTGTAGATGCTATTCGAACCGTTCCTTTTTTATCCATGTCAGCATTTCGTATAGAAGTTATTATTTCGGCAATAGTGTCCCTACCCATGATGAACTATAATTATTGGTGCCTCCGGGTTTTTATATAATCAGCATGCTCTACTCTTTTTTTTTTTCATGAATTATTAAAGGTATATGCGTGAGAAACAATCTACTAATGCATTCTACTAATTAATGGAATCTAATTCAGTTCAGATATCTTACTATGAACCTCCCTTTTTTTATGTTTTATTATGTTTTCATCTATTAGTATTTATTTAGAATCTATTTATAATACCTCAGGAGCTAATGAGACTATTTTAGTAAAATTCAACTGTCTCAATTCCCGAGCGATCGCACCAAAAACTCGAGTTCCTTTGGGATTTCCTTCTTGATCAATGACAACTGCTGCATTGTCATCATATTGTATTATCATACCATTGTCACGTTTGAGTTCTTTACATGTACGTACAATTACAGCTCTGATCACTTCTGATCTTTGTAGAGGCATATTGGGAACTGCTTCTTTGATTACAGCAACAATAACGTCACCAATATGAGCATATCGGCGATTACTAGCTCCTATGATTCGAATACACATTAATTCTCTAGCCCCGCTGTTGTCCGCTACATTTAAATAGGTCTGAGGTTGAATCATATCATTCTTATTATTTTTCTCTTTTTTCTTTCAATGCTAACTAACTAAAGGGCGAAGAAAAAAAGAAGAAAGATTTTTTGTCCAGAAATAAAAAAACTGCGGTTTTTTCATCACAAGGCCCCTTTCCTTTCGTTCCATATCCCTATCCCGCAATAACGAATTGAGTTCGTATAGGCATTTTGGACGCAGCTATAGAAATAGCTTCTCTGGCTACAATTTCTGATACTCCACCCATTTCATAAAGTATTCGACCCGGTTTAACGACGGATACCCAATATTCGGGAGATCCTTTCCCCGAACCCATACGTGTTTCGGTAGGCCTTACTGTAACAGGTTTGTCTGGAAATATACGTACCCATATTTTTCCACCACGACGCGCATATCGTGCCATGGCTCGCCGCCCCGCTTCTATTTGTCTAGATGTGATCCAAGCGGGTTCAAGTGCCTGAAGGGCGTATCCGCCGAAACAAATTCGATTGCCTCGATAAGATATTCCCTTCATTCTTCCTCTATGTTGTTTACGAAATCTGGTTCTTTTGGGGTTATAGTTGATGGTTGTTTCTCAATGCCATCTCTACTGCAGAACTGGACATGAGAGTTTCTTCTCATCCAGCTCCTCGCGAATGAAACGATTAAATTTAAATAATATTGTATATATTTTGAATTGAATGAATAATGAATCATGGAATTTTTTGAGATATAATCTGTCACATACACGTAGGAATAAAATAAAATGAGAAATTTCATTTTATAATTTATGAATCTTCATTTTTACCTTTATTTCATTTATTTTTATTGAATTGCCCAAAACTTAGCAATCCAGTAAGGCTTTCGCGGGCGAATATTTGCTCTTTCAACATCCCTTTCATTCGTAGGGGCGTTCCATGACCTATCAGAATAAATGAATTGGTTCTTGGCTTGTTCCGCCATCCCACCCAATGAATCATTAGGATTCATTTTCAAGGGAATCTTCCTCAGTCACAGGTTCTGTCGTTCCCATCGCTTCTCGATTAATGACTAGGCCCGAACTCTGCAATGGAGCTCCTAATAAAATTTGTTCCTGAATCAATCTTCTCAGTCTTTATTGACTCGGCGCTCTTTATTCTTTTTGATTTTTCGTATAAATAATTCATCGAATCTAATTATTAATTATGGACGAATACATTAATGCTTTATTACATTGCCTTTTATAAGATAGTTCATAGACCATACATATTGGAATCATATATCATTGCTATTCTTTTTCTTTCTTTCTCTCACCCCTCCATTTATCCATATCCCTTTGTTTTTGCTTCACAACCTTATAGATAGATTTCTTTTTCTTTTATGTATATGTAAAAAAAATGCTTCAGTTGCTACAACAATATGATCAATACATCATATAGCGACTGGTTCCTTGGATCCAGATAATACGAAGCAATGAGCTGGTTATTAGTTATATAGTTATTAGTTCATACTAGGGGATGGCCCTTTGTTTTTTAATCCTAACCTAACTCTAAATAAAAAACCAACGAGTCACACACTAAGCATAGCAATTATATGGAGATGGAGTCAATCGAATTGTTATTCAACCCTATAGAATTAAAGAATTAAGAATTCTAAAAAATTCTCATTTTTTTGATTGAACGGAAAAAAATGAACGAGTTTGTGATTTTTTATTCAATTGTCGGATGGATGGAACAGAAAGACAACGAAAGGCCCATTATTCCTCGTCTGCAAATATCCAAATTTTGATTCCTAATGCCCCATAGATAGTTCGAACTGTATAGGAACAATAATCAATTTTGGCTCGAATGGTTTGTAGGGGAACCCTACCTTCTCTGATCCATTCGACACGTGCTATTTCCTTTCCGTCGATACGCCCTGCAATTTGTACTTGAATTCCCTTTGTATCTGCTTTTTCAGTTAATTCAATAGCTTTTTTCATTGCCTTTCGAAACGAAACTCTATTCTTTAATTGTTCGGCTATAAATTCTGCAAGAATATTAGGTTGTCCATACGGTT